TTTGATTAGAATATAAATTAAGTACGAAACAAAGTAAGGTATTAGTAATGGATCGAACTAAACCCCTTTCAATTTCATATATGAACAATAGAATATGAAAATGGAACTGAAGGAAAATGGATGTGATAACATAGAACAAAACAAGACTTTATTTATTTTATTTTGGATCTAAGTATTTATTACTTAATTACTTTACTGCCGGGCCATAGCAATTGCACCTATCAAAGCAACTAAAAGAATTATAGAAATGAGTTCAAAAGGAAGGTAAAAATCTGTTGATAAATGAATCCCAATTTGTTGAACGTTACTTGTTAGGTCCTGCTCTATAATCTGATTTGATCTTGTAGTCCAAACAATCCCGTACCACGACGTATCCGAGATAGTAGTAATTAGTGAAAAAAGAATACTTGTACAAACCAGTGAAGTGACCCCATCCCCAACGGTCCAAAGATAGAAATCGTTGTAATATTCTGAACCATTCATGAACATCACAGCAAATAGGATTAAAACATTTACAGCTCCTACGTAAATAAGGAGCTGTGCAGCAGCTACAAAATAGGAGTTAGATGGAATATGGAATAAGGATATACAAACAAGAACCAGTCCCAACGAAAAAGCAGAATAAATTGGGTTGGTAAGTAAGACCACCCCCAGACCTCCTAATATAAGACCTGATCCCAGAAATACTAAAAGAATATCATGTATTGGTCCAGGTAAATCCATTATGTGTAAAAAAAGAGATAAATAAATCGAAATATTTCATAAACTTACTAACCGATCCAAGAAAAAAGAGGTTACCTTATTTTTTTTTTTCTTGTATATGATACGTTCCTAATTGAATCCTAAAGGGGTGTAGATTTATATAGATACAGTTATTGGATCAATCCCGCTACTGTATCTGAAAGAGTAGTTCGAAATTGTATATTTTGAAATCATCACAGATCTATGAATCCATTCTAAATCAAAATCAAGCCTTGATTCTCACCAATCAATAGTTATTTACTGACCTAGCAAAATGAAAGAAGCCTCACTCCTTTACTTTAGATCAAAACGGAATCTTAGTAATTGGTAATCGTTTTTGAATCAAGAGGTTTACCCCTGATTATTTTGATTGGAGTCGAATTCGTAATTGTTCGAATTGTGTAATCTCCAATTACTGACATTGGTAACCGACCCAAAGCAATTTGATTATAATTCAATTCGTGACGATCATAAGTAGAAAGTTCATATTCTTCAGTCATTGATAAACAGTTTGTTGGACAATACTCGACACAATTACCACAAAATATACAGATTCCAAAATCAATACTATAATTAAGCAATCGTTTCTTTCTAATATCCGTTTCCAATCTCCAATGAACAACGGGTAGATCTATGGGGCATACCCGAACACATACTTCACAAGCAATGCATTTATCAAATTCAAAATGGATTCGACCACGAAAACGCTCCGATGTGATCGATTTTTCATAAGGATATTGAATAGTCACAGGTAAACGATTCACGTGAGATAAGGTAATTATGAAACTTTGACCAATATACCTTGCAGCTCGTATTGTCTGTTGACCATAATTCATGAACCCAGTCACCATAGGGAACATATCGTGGATATCCATGAATAGTTTGATGTTTCTTTCTCTTGCTCTAGATAGGTTATGAATCTAGAATATCATATTTTGTTATAGCGAAACGAGTTGGGAAGAAGTTGTTAATAATAGATTACCTAGAGAAATAGGTAAAAGAAATTTCCACCCAAGGTTTAATAGCTGGTCCATTCTCATCCTAGGTAAAGTCCATCTTGTTGTGATAGGAATGAACAGGAACAAATAAGCTTTAGCTAATGTAATAAGGATACCAACTGTCATTCCAAAGACTCCACCTGTTTTATTTATTCCAAAAGGTTCAGAAATGAATATGTACGGAATAGAGAAATTCCACCCGCCCAAGTAAAGAACTGTTACAAATAATGAAGAAACTAGTAGATTTAGGTAAGAAGCAACGTAAAATAAACCAGATTTAATACCTGAATATTCGGTTTGATAACCTGCTACTAATTCCTCCTCTGCTTCTGGTAAATCAAAAGGTAATCTTTCACATTCCGCTAGGGAAGAAATTAGAAAAACTATAAACCCTATAGGTTGACGCCACAGATTCCACCCCCAAAACCCATATTTTGACTGTGCCTCAACTATATCAACTGTACTTGAACTGTTAGATAATCATAGTCGATGATAACATCACTATTCCCATCGCTATTCCAGAACCGCACATGAGACCTCAGCTTCATACGGCTCCTCGATGGCCACAAATAAATCTAAGGACTGGTTCATTATTACCTCGGCATGTTTGTAGTGTAGATTAGAGTAACGATGTATCGAAGAGTCCCGAATTAGACCAATGGAATTCCGTCCGCCATAATAAAAAAAGCGCTTCCGAATTGATCTCATCCTTTATTTTCTAATTAGACTTAGAATTCTTTTAGTTCAGTAATAACTTAATCCTTCAATAAAATACTCGTTGTTTCAATAGATATTTCGACCCATACTTTTCGTACGAAAAATAATTAGACACTAATTCATGAGTTATAGTTGATAAATCATTATAAGAATTCTATCCGTATGAATATGGATAGGATTGAGGAAAGAAAGAATAAACAAAGATCTCTTATTATTCAGTTTTCCTATTGCATTCCATTTCTTTCGTTCCTGTTCTTCTTTCTCACTCAGAAGGGGGGTTTCTAAAAAATAAAATCAAAGGATTACTTCGTTCTCGACAGTCATTTATTTAATCAGTGGATAGAAGCATACTCTGGATCGGAATCGTGAGGAAGTACTGCTTGATCATTTCTACGAACTTAAAGCCCTCATTATGATTCCTTTTATGTTATGCAGAAATATCCCTTTGGATACCTTACATTATCTTCATCACTAATCCTTTGTGTACCTTCGTGTTCCTAACCGTCCACTCATTTTTGATTGATCCCCGATATGGTAATACATACAACATACAACAACATACAATACAATAGTAGAAACTCCATACAGTTGATCTTTTGCACCCGCTTCAAGTCATGATGACTAATCAACCAATCTTGGGGTAAACAGTTTCGACCGCTTATGTTTACTTCCACTTTACTCTCGTACATAGGGAATGAGAATCAATCTTCTTACTGCAAATTCATAAGCTGTTTTGTTTCACTCATATAACTATCTGGTTTAACTCATCGACCCGAATGATGAATAAAAAGAGAAAGGTATCTATTCAACACATCCAACCCCTTTCCTTTATTTCCAGGAAAGGGGTAAAGGTTCATGTTCCAACGAATCACACGTAGAGATATTGATAACACACACGGAGTTAATGGTATTTCATAACTAATAGATTGAGCAGCAGCTCGTAGACCACCTGAAAAGGAATATTTATTATTCGATCCATATCCTGACATAAGAAGTCCAATAGGAGCAATACTGGAAATAGCGATCCATAAAAAAACGCCTATACTGAGATCGGCTAGAACAAGGCGATAGCCAAAAGGAATTACTAAATAGCTTAGTAGAATTGATATGACCGCTATAGATGGCCCCATACTGAATAAACGAACATCTCCTCTAGATGGGAGAAGATCCTCTTTCAAAAGTAGTTTGGTCCCATCTGCTAGAGCTTGAAGAATTCCCAAGGGGCCGGCATATTCAGGCCCGATACGTTGTTGTATCCCTGCAGATATTTCTCTTTCTAACCACACAATCACGAGTACGCCTATTGTGATTCCCGATACAGGAGTAAAAATAGGGACAAGCAGCCATAAGAGGTCATAGACCTCTTTTAAGGATTCCGATCTGGAAAAAGAATTGATAGCTTGTACTTCTGTCGTATCAATTATCATTTCAACGATCAACTTCTCCCATAATGATATCTATACTACCTAGTATCGTCATGATATCAGCCAATTTCATTCTTTTAACTAGCTGAGGAAGAATTTGCAAATTGATGAAACCAGGTGGACGAATTTTCCATCTCCAGGGAAAAACACTATTATCCCCTATCAGAAAAATTCCCAATTCTCCCTTTGGGGCTTCTACTCTCACATAAAGTTCTTGTTTCGACAATTCAAAAGTGGGAGAAGGCTTTTTACTAATGAATCGATATTCAAAACCATTCCATTCGGAATCACTTGCTCTATCAAAGCGTCGAACTTCTAAGTTCTCATAGGGCCCCCCCGGAATTCCTTCTAGAGCCTGTTGAATAATTTTTATGGATTCCGTCATTTCATTGATTCGTACTAAATAACGAGCTAATGAGTCTCCTTCTTTTTGCCACTGGACTTCCCAATCGAATTCATCGTAACACTCATAATGATCAACTTTACGAAGATCCCATTGGATTCCGGAAGCTCGTAGCATTGGTCCCGATAAACCCCAATTTATTGCTTCCTCCCCACCAATAATGCCCACCCCTTCAACTCGTTCCAAAAAAATGGGATTTTGCGTAATAAGCTTTTGATATTCAACAATTCCTGTTAAAGAATAATCGCAGAAATCCAAACATTTATCTATCCAGCCATGAGGTAGATCAGCAGCGACTCCCCCGATACGGAAATAATTATGCATCATTCGCATACCTGTAGCAGCTTCGAATAGGTCATATAGCAATTCCCTTTCTCTGAAAATATAGAAGAAGGGAGTCTGTGAACCGATATCTGCCATAAAAGGTCCAAGCCATAATAAATGAGAAGCTATACGACTCAGCTCCAGCATAATTACTCTGATATAGCTGGCTCTTTTGGGTACTTGAATATTTCCTAATTGTTCTGGTGCATTTACCGTTATTGCCTCTGTGAACATAGTAGCTAAATAATCCCAACGTGTTACATAAGGAAGATATTGTATAATTGTTCGGTTTTCCGCAATTTTTTCCATCCCTCTGTGTAAATAACCCAATACGGGTTCACAGTCAATAACATCTTCACCATCTAGAGTAACGATAAGTCGAAGAACACCATGCATTGATGGGTGGTGAGGACCCATATTAACTATCATGAGGTCTTTTCTTGTAGCCGGTACATTCATATGTTTTCTTCTCCGATCCATTATTCTATGAATTGCCGAAAACGAAATAAATGAGGTTCATCAAAATTCAAGATCTAATAAACCAAAGAATTCAAATAATCTTCAAATTAACGAGTTTTTGGTTCCCGAATATCTAATTGATCGATTAATTTTTTATAACGCACTCTATTTTTCTTTGACAAATAAGCCAGCAGTCGTTGACGTTTTCCCAGAATTTTCCGCAAACCTATCTGAGATAAATAATCTTTTCTGTGCAATTCAAAATGTGAAGTAAGTCTCTGTATCTTATTGGTGAAACTGATTACTTGAAATTCAACAGACCCTTTGCTTTTTTCTTCTTTCGGAATAACTGAGATGAATGAATTTTTGACCATAACCATAAAAATTAAATTTCTCTCTCTTTTTTTTTTTTTTTCCACAGATATGGATTTTACCAATCAGGAATAATAATAATGCCAGTTATTTTGATCTGATACACCCAATAATCTGGATTTATTCATATATTACTTTGATTCTATCAAATCAAATCAAAATTAAATTCAAATGAATTGTAAGTACAATTTGTAATTTGATTCGATAGAAGGGCAATTTCTGTACCCACAAAAGAAAATTATTTTGACCTAAGAAGATTCTGCCGAATCATTTCTAGATTCAATCCAATTGAGACGTTATTGAATCGGTATCATGTATTAGAATGTAACACAGCGTGTGTGTACATTCATATACCAGACCCGACACCTGATATATAGGAAATGTACCAACCATCAACTAATTCCGAATCGTGGATACATATGTATCCTTGACATACTGAAACGGCTGCCATTATTGGTATCAAACCAGTAGCGATTCATACAAGCTAAATCCTCTAATCGATAATTGGGCCAAAGAAACAATTTGAATTGAATGAATTTATTTATATCTGTATCAATATGCTTGTCCTCATCCAAAAATTGCCCCCAGTTCCTTACATTGTTGTCATTGAAAAATACCGGATTTCTATCCATAACATTCCTATTTCCGGAATTGAAACAAATTAGAATTCTCAATTCTCTACGACGCCTAGGGGATAGAATATTTTCAGGAACAAGCAAATCATAATGATTTTCGTCTCTATTCACAAGCATCTTTTTATGTTGTACAATGGATCCATTGAAATAATTCTCATCAACATATCTTTTTTCTCGATATCTTCCATTAGTTTGGCATTTTTTATTATGGACCAATGAGATACCTATGGTTTGATACATAATAAATTGTCTATCCCATTTTATAGACAGACGTACTGGTTCGAGAATCAATATTCCCTTTTTTATCAATTCTGGAAGAGTTAGATTCGTCTGAATTAACATTACATCCAGGTGCATTTCTCCTCCTTGAATAGAGGATATAGCAATTTCCTTTGCATTTATTAGTCTAAGCAGGAAACAATATACCTTAACATTATTGAAAATTCTGTGATTCAAAGGATCATCCCATCTCAATTGAAAAAGCAAATATTTTTTCAGGAATAACTCTAGTTTTGCTTTCTTGTTACTCTCGGGTTGTCCTTTCTTTTCACGTTTTTGAATGTCTGATTCCGTGTAATCCTTTTCAAAATCTTTTTGTCGTTTTCGTGCGTCTGAGCCAATATTTCCGTGGCCGAGCTGTTCTTTTTCTTCTTGATTTCGATTCTTTAATTCAAGATATTCTTTTTGATTAGATGATATACGAAGATCCTTTTTTTGATTTCCATTAATGTTTTTGTTTTCACTAATGTTTTCATTTCCATTAAAAATGAAAAGAAGTAATTTGATTGGTATAATCCACGGTTTTATCTTATATGCATCATAAAGTGGCACAAATTCTGAGAAGAACCAAGATTTCGTATTTAATATGGGACGATATAGCATTTCTTTATTCATTCCCATCAAAAAAAAGTTTTTTTTTTGATTGGGTGGGTTGATTTCTTGATGAATCGTGAGATAGAAAAGATCTTTCTTATCAATCATTTGATAATAATCAGTCTCGGTCTTAGTCATTTTATTAATGTTGGTCCCGGTATCCGTATCGGGCCAGGACTCAATATCGATATTCTTTCTAAGAAATAAATCGAAAATTTTCCACTCCAAATATTTTCTATCCGTACTTTTACCCGTACCAATAATATACTCTTCTCCTAGATAATCACTAATAGATATATCCCCCAGTACATAAAATGGTTCAATTTTAGGTGTGTTGTAATTATATGGAATCTCTCGGTCCTCGTTTACTTGTAATGAGGATGGATAAATATATGAGTCTTTCCTATCCCCATAATGAATATATTTATATGAAAAAAGATCATATCTGTAGTTTTTTTTTAATTTTTCTTTTTTGCTCGTCAATGAATTCACTTCATAATCATTTTTTTTCTCGTAATGAATGAATTGGGCTTTTTCATATGAATTCTTTTTTGAGTCTTTATTTTGAATCGTACGACGCCGATTGACCCTAGTTCGCCATTTTTGCGGTACTAATTTAGACCACCTAGCCTGAGATAAATTGTATTGATAATGACCCCTTAACCAGTTTTTCCATTCATTCATTCCAGAATTCGGAAATTTTTTATGCCTTGATTTGGAATCTAATATTCTTCGTGTTCCAAAAAAATTCCTGATTCTATCCTTAAGAATAAGATATGCTTCGCGATATTGAAGTAGAGATCTCAAATGATACTTCTTATTAATAGCTTGGATTTGTGATAATTTGTAAAATACAGATGCTTGTGAAAAGGAATATAGGTCACCAGAAATCTTTGATTTATTATTACGAATATCAGAAAGAGACTTTTTTATAGTCGAAATAAAGTGCACTTTTTTTTGATTTGTTTCATCAATCCCTTCTTTATTTTTTTCATCATTGTGAATGTATTTATCGATAATCTTTTTTGTTGATTCAAGGAAAAGTTGTACATTGACTCTAGAAACATTAACAGTACATAGAAAGATATGTATGTATATTCTTTCGTTGAAAAATGTCAAAAAATAGTGCCATTTGCGTATGAATATGAATCTGTTACTTCTTCTTTTTGATATCTGCCAAATATGTTTCTGCGATTCCGATCTTTTATCACCACAACTTGTATCGTTAGGACTAATATTTATATCCGGAGTTAGAAATATTTTTCTTTTGTCTTTTGCACCCCTTTCTATTTGATTTCTGATTAGGGTTGTTCTATCAGACAGATCTTTCCTTTTTTTTTCTGTCAGTGAATAATTTGCCCAATCCATGAATCTAATTCGAATGGTCGATTCAGGAACAGTTTTATTACTGCTTATGATTATGGAATCTTTTCCATTTTCATTCGGTTCATATACTTTCTTCAATACAAATAAGAAAATTGGATTTACGTTTGCAAACTCTTTTATTATTCTTTTTAAAAATAGAACCGTTTTGATAATCCATCTTGTTTTTTCTTTTGAGACCTTTATAAACTGTTTTGTTTTTTCTTTGAAAACTCTTAGAACTAGAAAACTTTTTTTTTTCACTTTTCTCTTTTTTTTTTCGAATTCATTATAAATAGGTTCAAAAAAGGAAGGTTGTTGTCGGGCAGAACCAAAAGGTAGTTCGGTTTCCCTTCCCCAGATTGTTAAAAAACAAAAATTTTCTGTTTTCCCTTTCTTTTGGATTGGATCTCTATGATGGGATCGTAGTTTGGATTTGCGCCAGGGTTTCAGACAGAAAGGAAATAGGATTTTTATCTGAATACCATCTGTTAACCAGTTTTTCGGAAATTCTGTTTCTGATAATTGAACACCATTATAGGTGCATTTAACATGCATTTCTCTATTCCACTCCTTCAAATCCTCGTACCACTCGGGGAATTGAAATAAGAACATACGGCCGAGGTTTTTAGCTATTATCAATGAAGGCAATATGACGTATTTTCTAAGAATCGATTGGGTTACTAACATAGTACCTCTTATTGCTTGAGCAAATATAATAGTATCCCAAGTTTCTGCTATTGCTATCCTTTCATTCTCGTTTTTTTTATCCGCGATTTTTTTTGCCTTTTCTTTTGCCTCTTCCTCCTCAGAATCCGAAGTTTTGAATTTCGGTCCTGTATCTATCCAATTTCTAAAAATGAGATTCATTGTTCGGGAGATATCAAAAGAAAAAAAAAAAGTTTTGTCTATTCTGTCCAAAAAAAGCAGGGAATGCACATTCGCTTGAAACATTTCCCAAGTAACTATTTTACGTCTTTGAGCGCGCATGGATCCTTTTACTATATCCCGACGAAAATCTGATTGTTGCGAGTAACGTACCAAAGCCAACTCTTCTGCTTGATCACTATTAGTACTGGTACTAGTATCAGTATTGGTATTCTGATCCGGATCCGCCTTATCAGTATAAATTACCACACGTTTGGCTTTTCTTGAACGAATCCCATGATTTTCTGTTGATTCTTCCTCATTTTCCTCCTCCCGCTCTTCAAAAGAATTGATCAATTTGTATGATCGTCGAGGAATCTTTTTACCGATTTCTTCTATTCCAATAGATTTATTTTGAATTGTTTGATTATTTGGATCAGTTGTAATTACATCGAATAGAAATTTCAAACATTTTGTTTTATTTTCTGAACCAAATCTTCTTTGTTCGGATATTAAAACAAGCTTTTTTAAATTAAGACTAAAACCAGTTGTTGATTTCCTAGCTAATTCACTGATAGAGGTCAAGAAAGGACCAATGTCTGTCGATAATGATTCTCCATTAAATGTATCCATTTTATGTTCAAGTTTTTGGTAATCAGTAGGAAGCCTATCATGAATCTTATTTATCCAAACCATTCCTATAGAATCTTCTGTCGAAGTGATTGAGTCATCCACCATTGAACGTGAATACACTTTTTTGATTGTTCCACGATATGGTCCGTTTAAAAAAGGATCATACACTCTAGGCAAGCATTCTTGGTTATT